GTCTATTGTATTTCTAGCTGAATCTATAAGTTTCTATCTGAATCTAGAAAGAAGTTCCTATATGGATCCACTTTCATAGAACATAATATCTGATTATTAAGATCTCATTGATTAGAATCAATAAGAGACATCGAAGGTATCTTTTATTAGGTTTATTGGTTCTATTCTATATGGTATCCGTATCCTTTATTCCTACGAGATACCATACAAAATAGAATTATTTTACTTTACAAGGAAGGGGTATAATGAAATTCTTGATTGGATCTTATCATGATAACGATCCATTTTATTTGATTGATGGACCCAACAACCTCTTTTAATGAATTAAAGAAAGATAAAGAGCGGTATTATTCGAAACGCCTCGTGATCTTTAACCAATTATGTGCTTCAATATAATTACCTGGAGTAAGTGCTATAGCTTGTTTCCAATACTCGGCAGCTTGATCGGACCAAGCCTCCGCAATTTCAGAATCTCCCTGTAGAATGGCCTGTTCTCCCCGGTCGGAATAGGCGGGTCAGTTCCTTCCCTTAGAACCGTACTAGAGAGTTTCCTACCTCATACGGCTCAGCAATCGATTCTTTTTGCGGTCCCGTCTTAATCTACCCTATGCTAACTGAATTAAATTTATGATAAATCTATCCTATTTCTTTTTTCTTGGGTTAAACAGAAGAAGTTAATTACATAAGTTTCAAATTCTAATTTGTATCAATAATTAGTTTTCTCTTTTCTCCTACCTTCAGAAGAATGAAGCAAGGATATATCCTTAGAATTTTCTGAAAGGTAACTATCTCGGTTTCATATATGAAATTTATTTTATATAGAATCTTTGAAAAAGACTTTTTTCCAAAAGAAAAAAGAACTTACTATCTTTGGGATCTGATGCTACACCGCTGCTCAATACTTTAGTGGATCAACTCTATTACATAAGTTGATTCCTAACTTGATATCCCATATCATGACATAAGTAAGCAGTTCTTAACTGTATCGACCCGACAGCTCGATAATTGATCTTTACGGCGCTTTCTTTATCAATTAGATTCTTTATCCATAGAGTATAGTATGTAGGCCGTATCTTTTTTCCTCTTTTTTTTTATTCTAAAGTCTCTTTCATTGCTACAGCTGATACAAATCGTTGCTTTGGACGATGCATATGTAGAAAGCCTTTTTTTTTTCTAGTATTGGCTAGTTAATTTGATCTTTTTTTCCTTTTTTCTATAGTGGAGATAGTCGCACGTAATGACAGATCACGGCCATATTATTAAAAGCTTGTGGTAAGAATGGATTTCGTTCTAGCGCCCGGAAATAATATTCTAAAGCCTTTGTATGCTCTCCGTTGCTTGTGTGTATAAGGCCTATATTATAGAGTATATAACTTCGATCATAGGGATCAATTTCTGGTCGCGTAGCTTCATAATAATTCTGTAAAGCTTCCGCATAATTTCCTTCGGATTGAGCCGACATCCGTTACGGTCGTTCATTTTATTCAAAAAATCTCCGTTCCAGAACCGTACGTGAGATTCTCATCTCATACGGCTCCTCCCTTCTATGCATAATACTAAGATCCAAATTTCACTATTCTAATTATGAACTGACGGGAGCTGGTATTTTTACAAGAAATCTCTAGCCAGCCTTCCCGGAAGAGGTTTTTTCTTAACACCAATCGTATTAGTGCTAGATAGAAGTGGTAACTCCAACGATTTCTTTGTCCTCAACGCCTACTATTTCTAGGAATTAGTCACTTCAACGATCTTTGATGGTTATACGGGTATCCAAAGTACGCACGAGATGGATGTTTGTTGTCCCAACCATTCTTGCGAGTCCCAATACCGATAAGGAAAAGGGTCATTTATAACAAAGTTTTCGTGTTGTTGATTTCTAGGTGTAGTGCTTTTTCCCCTATGTCGCCTATTGGTACTAGTGACAGAACCCATAGGTGTAACCTTTTGTTCAATACTAAAATCGACAATTAAAGTATCTGAGGCTGGATCAATCGAGGATACACGACAGAAGGAATTGTTCTATCTCCAAACTTTACCTTCACCAAGCGTATTTTTTTTTTTAATTGGCTTCTTTCTATTCCGAACCACGTCTTTTTCACCTAAGACTGAGGTGAGGACAAAAAAAACAAGAAAAAAGAATCAAATCACACCATCCCTGTAATAGGTAAATGCCCTTTTTTCTCCTAAAGTTGTCGGAATTATTCGTAATAAAATATTGGCTATAATTGAGGAGGTCTTATCAATAAAATTTCCATTTATCCGAGATCTAGGCATAATTTAGCAATCCATTCTATAATTCTTCTCATTACCCCTCGGGGAAAATGATCCCACAAATAAAGGAATTGTAGTACAAAATAACATAAAAACAGAAGACTCATTCGAAAAAAAAAAAAAAGATATGGACCTTCTGCTAGAGATAGGATATTTTTGAATCAGATTGGATGAAATCCAAATTGCGTAGCATCCAAATTAGTGTAGCTATTACTATTTAATCTAAGTTGAATAACCGAGCCAAGGACTTTATTTTTATCTGGATTCTGATAACTCGAGAAATTTAGATTTGGTTATGATCCAAAGAAGAATAAAGGATAGAATAATCACCCCATGAAAAATATTAAAATGGAATAGAAAAATCCATGGTACGATTCATGAATTTGTAATAGATATATGGGGTAGTTGATAAGTTGTTGTTGATAAATTTGAAAGGAATTTTTGATTCCTATAGAATCATTGATCAGTCGTACCGGTACTGTAATAATATGAATGACTCGCTATTCACTCGGTTTCTGGTCAATAATAAGATTATGTAGGAAAGATGGCCGAGTGGTTCAAGGCGTAGCATTGGAACTGCTATGTAGGCTTTTGTTTACCGAGGGTTCGAATCCCTCTCTTTCCGTTTCTCTTAATTCACAGACCTTACCGACCCCAATGTATCAAATCAAATAACAATTAATACTATTCTTTCAACAGCATTTGATAGAGATTTTCTATTCCTAATTACTGTGTAAGGTACATAAAATAAAAATATCGCGTAAAGAACAAAAAAAAAGAATACTTTAGATGGCCCATTTCCGATACATGAATGAAAAAAATGCGAATAAAAGGTCCTTAGATCTATTGACTTCGGGAAAAGGGGGACATAATTGTCTGAACCTTTCTTTGTTATTTTCGTTTCAAGTCTGACGAGAATAATATTCTACGACTAACAACTCATTTATTTTTAAACCGATCCATTTACTATCTATTATTTGATTTACTAATCCTTTATATTGGAATGGGTCAATAGTCAAATGGTTTGGTAATTCCTCGTGGGGGGACGAAGCAATAGAATTTTGAATCAAAGCTTTCGATCTTTGTTTATCCTTCGTAGTAATAATATCTCGGGGTTTGCAACGATAACTTGGGATATCCACTATACGACCATTAACTAAAATATGTCTATGGTTAACTAATTGCCTAGCTCCAGGAATGGTCGAAGCCATACCCAATCGAAAAAGGATGTTATCTAAACGCATCTCGAGTAGTTGTAGTAAAACCTGACCCGTCGACCCTTTGGCTTTTCCAGCGATATGCACATATTTAAGTAATTGTCGCTCTGTCAGACCATAATGAAAACGTAATTTCTGTTTTTCTTCTAGACGAATACGATATTGCGATCTTTTTCCAGAACGCAATTGATTTTTAAGATCACTTCCGGATCTGGGTCTTTTATTAGTTAATCCCGGTAACGCCCCCAGACGGCGAATTTTTTTGAAACGAGGTCCTCGGTAACGAGACATAAAGACTCCTTTTTATTTTATTGAAATTTCATTTTACAGGAAAAATCGAAATTAAGACTGAACTAAAGGATAAACAAAGCAAAGCTAAATCTACTGAAATATTTCAAAGTGGAATGAAATGAATTGTATCGATATTCGGATTTTTTGTATATGTATATATAGTTTTTTTTTTATATATAGGAAGTTAAGGTTCTGTTTTATTATTTGTTCTGTTTAGATCTAATTGCTCTAATCCACCTTTTTAATTCCTAATTCTCAAGTTAATACGACATAATAGATTGGTGACTCTACATTGGAAAAAAGGAAAGATTATCAATCCTATAAAAAATCGATAGAGAAAAGCCCGCTATCGGAATCGAACCGATGACCATCACATTACAAATGCGATGCTCTAACCTCTGAGCTAAGCGGGCTCACATAACAGAAATAAAAATAATGTATAGGAATTCAGGAAACTCCACTATATTCTAGTTATTAGCTATGAATTTTATAGTTCATATAGAATTCATAATTATATATATAACATATTCCATTTCTATAATATAATTAGTAATTAGTATAATTATAATTCGAAATTTATGAATTATATTATAATAAATATGGAACTAATGAAATCTATCATTATACATTATATATTATAATATATCATAATATTATATTGATTTATTATTTAGTATTTAGTTCGAAATATATTTCTATATTTTTTATTTTATTTTTATATAGTTATAGTTTCATTTTTTTTATTTGAAATTATGATTAGAAAAAAAAAAATAGTATTATCATAAAAAAAAAGTGGAATTCTTTCTTAGAGCATTTCTAGCGAATTTTGTCAATTTGTGTTAAGTTAATTATATTATTATTATATATTATAGCGGATCGGCCCTAAGAATAAGATTAAGGAAAAAGATACAATAAAAATGCTAATGAAATAGTCCTTTGATTTCATTCGGAAAAGGAATAGATAGGACGAAAAAAAAAAATAAAGAAGAATGAGTATCGACCGTTTCAGTATTCCAAATTGCGCTGTAAAAAGGAAAGGCGGGGGAGACATATAGATATATAGGATATATCTATCTATATTGAATTGCGGGTACATCAATGATAGAATCATTTCTGATTCAAACAAATATAGTTCATGCAATAGAAAAGAGATGAAATGAAAGAGGATGAAAAAAAAAAGAAAATAGCAGCATATACTTTTTCGATATGGGAATTATTATATAATGAATTCAACAGTTCCAAGATAAATGAAAGAAGAAGTGGATGCTAGTAGAACTAGGGACTTGTCTAAAACGAAAATAAAAGGGGATATGGCGAAATTGGTAGACGCTACGGACTTGATTGAATTGAGCCTTAGTATGGAAACCTGCTAAGTGGTAACTTCCAAATTCAGAGAAACCCTGGAAAAAAAAAGGGCAATCCTGAGCCAAATCTTTATTTTGAGAAAACGAACAAGGATTTTAAAAACTAGAATAAAAAAAGGATAGGTGCAGAGACTCAATGGAAGCTGTTCTAACGAATGGAGTTGACTACGTTACGTTGGTAGCTGGAATCCTTCCATCGAAATTAAAGAAAGGATGATCCTATATATTTAATACGTAGTACGTATACATACTCACATATCAAACGATTAATCATGACCTGAATCCATTATATATATGAAAAATTCAACGCTATTGTGGATCTATTCCAATCGAAGTTGAAGGAAGAATCGAATATTAAGTCATCAAATCATTCATTTGAAAAACGAATTAATCGGAAGAGAATAAAGAGAGAGTCCCGTTCTACATGTCAATACCGACAACAATGAAATTTATAGTAAAAGGAAAATCCGTCGACTTTAGAAATCGTGAGGGTTCAAGTCCCTCTATCCCCAATAAAAGCTCTTTTTACTTTACTACCTATTTAGATTAATATATTCTTTTTTTTCATCTTCATTCATCAGTGGGTGGTTCAAACAAAATTCACTATCTTTCTCATTAATTCGTATCTTTCACAAAAGGATACGAACAGAAATCTTTGGATCTTATCCCAATTTGGTTTGGATAGATATGATACCCGTACAAATGAACATGAATGGGCAAGTAATTCCCATTATTTAATCATTCATAGTCCATATTACTTACGTTTACAACTTTATTGAATGAAGATCGAAGACTAAGAAATTACAATTACAGGGACTATGTCAAATTTGTTAATACTTTGGTAGTCTCTTTAATTTACATAGATTCCACTAGGATTAGGATAATGCACGGTAAAAGGTCGGGATAGCTCAGTTGGTAGAGCAGAGGACTGAAAATCCTCGTGTCACCAGTTCAAACCTGGTTCCTGACATGTGAATAATGGATCGAATAGATATTCATACCTCATACAAATTCATTGAGAAGGGTTGGGATACATATTATATTCGTTAATAGTCTAGAGCGCTATACGTATTTATTCATCTAGATATCTATCCATCTAGATATCTAGATGGATAGATATCCCCCTTTTTTAGAGATGGGTAAAAAATCTATGTATGGTAAAGAAAAAAATGATATTATGCTTCCTTTTTTCTTTTGACTTTCTTATTTTTTCTTTCTCTCACTCAAAAAAAAAATGTGAAGTCTTCATATATATAAAAAAAGAACGAAGTTGGCTAAAAAACTTTCAAATTTATAGGAATTGAAGGGTAGGACTAGACAGGATGCATTTCATACACAGTACAAAAAAATCTGTTCTCTTTTCATTTCGTATTTTCTTTTATTCTATTTCTTCACTCTTGTTTACGCTCCTTTCCGGAGTCCATCTAAGTTAAGTGATGCGCGCGATACAAAATTCATGTTACAGAACTCTTTTTATCCTATTGTTCCTGCTCAGAGGAAATAGATATCTTCCAATTTTGGTAATATCAATGAAGCCCTTTTTTAGCTCATCCCTAATACGAATTATTAGTCCAGTTATTATGTTTCATCTAGAACAAAAAAATATTATTTGACTTGAATGAAATCCGGAGTCGTGTCGGATAAGTGAACATTAGTTTCTTATCATTCAATGAGCATCTTGTATTTCATAGAAATTGGGGGTAATATAGTCCTTACGTAAGGGCCAGCCTATCCAACTTTCAGGCATCAAGATACGTTTAAGGCGTGGATGATTATCATAAAAGATTCCCAACATATCATAAGATTCACGTTCTTGAAAATCAGCACTTCTCCAAATCCAGAAAACTGACGGGATTCTAGGATTACTCCTTGGGGCAAATACTTTTATACATACCTCCTCCGGGTTACCTATACTATACTGTATTTTCGTAAGATGATACACACTAGCTAACAATCCGCCTGGTGCTACATCGTAGGCACACTGGGAGCGTAAATAATTATAACCATATACATATGAAATGACAGCAATGGAGTCCCAATCTTCGGTTTTTATTTGTAAAGTCTCTATTCCTCGACAATCGAAGCCCAAAGATCTATGAATTAGTTCATGCTTGACTAGCCAATCAGATAAAAGAATCTGCATCTTCTTGATTTCTCCCGCATTTGTATGAGTATTTTCCATTTCCAATGAATTTTTTAAAGATTGACCCGCTCTTTTTCTTATTTTGCACAAAAAAACTTTGCTTGATTCACTAATTCGTGTGAAGATATTGAACTTTTGGATTTGAAAACTGTTTCAGAAAATATCTCTGAAGTAGATGGTGATTGATAGAGTAATCCTCGATCGTAATTTCCAG